ATAAATGTCAAAAAAAAATAATAAATTTTTGTCGAGTTGAAGAGAAATATCCCAATACATGTCTTATTCTTTTCAATAATACATATTTGTAGCAATGAAATACTATTGTTCCTACCCCAAGTGATAAATGATTGATTACAAATATCGATGATATATATTATATCTTTATAAAGGACCAGAAATACCTTGCTTACGTATCATTGGGAAGTGCATTAACATAAATACGGCAGTAAGGAGGGGTAATACAAAAGTGTGTAAACTATAAAAACGAGTCAAAGTGGATTGTCCCACACTAGCACTTCCGCGTAATAACTCTACCAGGGGCGAGCCTATTACAGGAATAGCATCTGGTACGCCTGTTACAATTTTTACTGCCCAATAACCAATTTGGTCCCGAGGTAAGGAATAACCAGTTACACCAAAAGATGCGGTCAATACACCCAAAACCACACCTGTAACCCAAGTTAATTCGCGCGGTTTTTTAAAGCCACCGGTGAGATAAACACGAAATACGTGCAGGATCATCATTAGGACCATCATACTTGCCGACCAGCGATGAACTGATCGGATTAACCAACCAAAATTAGCTTCAGTCATTATATATTGAACAGAAGCAAAAGCCTCTGTAACGGTCGGGCGATAATAAAAAGTCATAGCAAACCCTGTAGCTACTTGTACTAAAAAACAAGTAAGCGTAATTCCTCCTAGACAATAAAATATGTTGACGTGAGGAGGAACATATTTACTAGTTATATCATCGGCAATTGCCTGAATCTCAAGACGTTCTTCGAACCAATCATAGATTTTATTGAGATAGGTAAATCAAGGAGACCCCCCCGGAGAACCGTATATGAAAATTTCATCTCGTACGGCTCAAACAGAAACACCCAAATACTAGTTCTAACGGATGTGTGCAATAGAAAGTTTGAAATTTCTTAATTCTATGATTCAACTTTTTCTGAAGATACGAAAGAATAAAAATCCGAAAGATCCTCTTTGTGGTTATAATGCCAAAAAATCAAGTCGGCTCATTCGTCGATATATTAATCGTTATAGGCCTCTTGAGTCTTCTAGATTACCTATTTTGTTTTTTTATTTATGTGTAATGCGGTTTTACTACTGTTTTCTTTATTATTGATAGGAATTCTCTTGTTAAGACCCTATGAATTCATTAAAACCTCAGATTCATACTAGAACCACGATGATTCAACAAAACCCTTTCAAACTAAGCCCAAAAATTCCCTGAGTAAGAACCATTGGATCATCACTTATTCAATGAATAGATATAATGACTAAAAATCCAAAGAAATCCTTGTCCTTTGATCAAACTAAGCATAAGCGAAAGTTTGAAAGAAAAAAAAAAAATTGAAGTCCGGCTACGAGGTCTGACTATTAAGTATGAATCATAGTTCTAATACTTTATAATCTATTTCATGTATATATTACGTGCTCCAGATACTAGAATGAATATCCGACGAAGTAAAACCATCTCTATCAAGATGACAGAACCATTCTCTGTACTATTCATAGGATCCATTATACCAAGTCACACACTCATATTCCGGAAATACAGAAACAAAGAAATTTCACGATCAAACTACCAAAATAGAACGGGATAAAAATCAGAAACCTAAACGGTTCGCTTTGTATTGAAAAAGCTAGTTAATGGTTCTTGTGAATCTAATTCATTGAAATTCCATCCAGTAAAATGGAAGAATTATAAATCTCCAAAATAATAGATAGGAATATCGCAAATAGAGCCATTGCGAGACCCATCAAAGGAGTAGTTCCCCACCCGGGAGCTACTTTACCATATTCTGAATTCAATGGTTTCAATAAACTCCCTGCATTAGTTCGTTTTGGGCGGCCAGATCTAGAACTACCCTCGACGGTTTGTGTAGCCATAATATTTTATATTCAGTAAGATCTGTTGACTTTGTATACCATTCCGTTGTAAATAAATGATCTTATCATAGATCCATTGTGGTCTTAAAACTATATAATGTCTTAAAACTATATAATAATGGAAACAGCAACCCTAGTTGCCATCTTTTTATCTGGTTTACTTGTAAGTTTTACTGGGTACGCCTTATATACTGCTTTTGGGCAACCCTCTCAACAACTAAGAGATCCATTTGAGGAACACGGGGACTAGTTGAAGTAATGATCCTCCCAATATTGGGAGGATCATTACTGTCAATTGAGATAATGAAAAATCATTTCACCTTTTTAGTTGGAACTTTAGGCGGTTCTCGAAAAAAAATAGCGAAAAAAATTATTCCTAGAGTTGAGACTAAAAGGAATGTATAAACCAATGCTTCCATAGATTCGATCGTGGTTTACAATTATAGCTTCCATACCTGTTTATTTGGGATCGTCTCCCGGATAAATAAAGAACAAGAGTCAAGGCAGTGCTTCAAATCAAGATTTATACGGTACCCTATATCAAAATCACAAAAATAAAATAAAAACGAAAAGTAACAAAGCAATATTGTATCAGACTACTTGTCTTCTTGTAGTTGGATCTCCAAGTTTTTGGAATGCTCCAAATTCTACTTGAGCATCTAAATCTGGATCAATACCAGCAAAAACATCCCGAAACAAGGTTCTAGCACCATGCCAAATGTGTCCAAAGAAAAAGAGCAAAGCAAACGAAGCATGGCCAAAAGTAAACCAACCCCTCGGACTGCTACGAAAAACACCATCGGATTTCAAAGTAGCACGATCTAATTCAAAAATTTCACCCAATTGAGCACGTCTAGCATATTTTTTCACAGTAGCAGGATCGCTATAACTGACTCCGTTGAGTTCGCCGCCATAGAACTCGACAGTTACACCTACTTGTTCGACACTATATTTTGACTCCGCCCTTCTAAAAGGAACATCGGCTCTAACAATACCGTCTCCGTCTACCAAAACAACCGGAAATGTTTCAAAAAAAGTAGGCATACGACGTACAAAAAGTTCGCGCCCCTCTTTATCTCTAAAGATAGGATGCCCTAACCACCCAACAGCTATTCCATCCCCGTTGTCCATTGAGCCCGCTCTGAATAACCCACCCTTTGCCGGATTATTGCCGATGTAATCATAAAAAGCAAGTTTTTCAGGAATTTTAGACCAAGCTTCAGATAAACTTTGATTTTCAGCTAACCCAGCACCAATTCTTCGATATATTTCTTGTTGGAAGTACCCCTGATCCCATTGATAACGAGTGGGACCAAATAATTCAATCGGGGTAGTTGCTGAACCATACCACATAGTTCCAGCAACTACAAAAGCTGCAAAAAAGACAGCAGCAATACTACTAGAAAGGACGGTTTCAATATTTCCCATACGTAATCCTTTGTATAGGCGTTGAGGTGGACGAACACTAAGATGGAATAGACCCGCCAATATGCCCAAGGTACCTGCTGCAATATGATGAGAGGCTATTCCTCCCGGAACAAAAGGATCAAAACCCTCCACACCCCACGCTGGATTTACGGATTGTACCCTTCCGGTTAGTCCATAAGGATCGGATACCCATATTCCAGGACCATACAATCCTGTTACATGAAATGCACCAAAACCAAAGCAAGCCACCCCCGATAGAAATAAATGAATTCCAAAGATTTTAGGCAAATCCAAAGAGGGTTTTCCTGTACGTTCATCAGTAAATATTTCTAGGTCCCAATACACCCAATGCCAGATAGCTGCCAAAAAGCACAGGCCAGAAAATACAATATGTGCACCGGCCACACCTTCATAACTCCAAATACCCGGATTCGTTACAGTCCCCCCTGTGATACTCCAACCACCCCATGAATTGGTTATTCCCAAACGAGTCATGAAGGGTATAACGAACATACCCTGTCTCCACATTGGATCAAGAACAGGATCAGAAGGATCAAAAACTGCTAATTCGTATAGAGCCATCGAACCGGCCCAACCAGCAACCAGAGCTGTATGCATTATATGGACAGAAATCAAACGACCGGGATCATTCAATACGACGGTATGAACACGATACCAAGGCAAACCCATGGAAATACCCCTTTATCAACGAAAAATAGACACAATGTAACTTTATTGCATTAGAAAAAACTATGCTGTAGACCCTCTGTTTAGTGGATCATCTTATGTAAAGGATTTATATTTGTTTAATTATTTTCGTAATAATTACTTTTAGTAATAATGAAACCGTTTTGTTCGTAGGAACAAAAAGAAGCAGATCTATTCTACACCCGATAAGTACCAATATGCAATGGTAGGGGAGTTGATACTGTTTTATAGGAGTGAATGCCTATCTATATTTGTTCAGCATTCAAAGGACTTGTTTGTAAGAAATTTCCCTTATTCATTTTGTTTTGTCTTCTTTTCTTTTTTTATGAACTTAGTCAATCTATGGATAAAATATGATAATAAAATTTGATAAAGGCCAATCTTATTAGAACAATAAACCCATTGTTACGCTTTCACATCAAAGCGGGATACATAACCTTTCTTTTATTTATTAATGCCTATTGGTGTTCCGAGAGTGCCTTTTCGAAGTCCCGGAGAGGAAGATGCATTGTGGATTGACGTATAGTGCGACTTGTCAGATATATTGGGTCATATGGTATTTCCCCGTTCTCTTCCCCGATCGAGATACCCTCCCTTTCGCCCAAGAAAGATTGATTGAATTATCAAAAATTTGGAGCGCGAAGTGCAATTTGATCTATTTTTTCGGGAGGGTATACAGATTAATATTATCAATTAGAATAATTTATGGTTAGCTTGGTTAGGCCAATAAAATGCAGTATCCAGGCTCCGTTTAGAAAAAAAAAACCAATTGGTAATAAATATATTTATGATTGCTAGGTTATATCATATTCTATTTCTTTATAAATAGAAGTGATCAAAAACCGTTAATCAATCGAGTAATATGATGAATGCGGTGAATATTTGTTGTAAAACATGAAATAAATTGAAAAAAAGGAAGTCGTATCAAAAGGACGTGGTATTGGAGCATTTGTCCTATATGTGCAAATCCAAATCGGGCGGATCTTTACTCGGAGTAGAGCATAAACCTAAAAAAATTGAAGAAGCCCGTTCAGGAACAAGAAAATTACATCGAGATTTAGATTGTATCTCGATGAAACAATACATCAATGAGAAGTTAGTTAGATAAATTTAGTAAATTTTTTTTTATAGATAAAGAGGCCAAAACCCATCCTTCTTGAAAAATGGAAGAAAGGACCTTTTTTATAATTTATAAGTTAAAGGCCTGCTATGAAAAAAAAGAAAGCGCTAGAATCTACATCTACACATTGATTCTTTTTTTTTGGTGATTTTTGTTGAACCGTATGCATCAAAAGGTGCATGTACGGTTTATTTTATAAGGGATACAACTTTATCCCAATCAACCGACTTTATCGAGAAAGATTACTTTTTTTAGGACAAGGGATTGATAACGAGATCTCGAATCAACTTATTGGTCTTATGGTATATCTCAGTATAGAGGATGATACCAAAGATCTGTATTTGTTTATAAACTCTCCTGGCGGGTGGGTAATACCCGGAATAGCTATTTATGATACTATGCAATTTGTGCGACCAGATATACAGACAGTATGCATGGGGTTGGCCGCTTCAATGGGATCTTTTATTCTGGTCGGAGGAGAAATTACCAAACGTCTAGCATTCCCTCACGCTTGGCGCCAATGAGTTTTTTATTTGATTTGAGAGAAAAAAGAAGACTATGCCTTCGCGATATATGAAATATGAATATTAAGTAATAATAGCATGGCACTTCGAATTCGATATGAAAAGTTTTTTTAACCCTTAAATTATGTATCGAAAGAGTGGTATGAGATAAAAAAAGTATTTCCGATTTTATCCGACCTGTCGGGAGTCCTATTTCAGCGTCACAAACCTTTTTGTTTTCACGCCGGGGGCTCTTAATCTTAACAATATTTATGTTATGAAAGAATATGAAAATAAAAAAAAGAAACTTTGGGATTGCTAAATAACAGACGAAATAAATATATAAAGCAACGGAGCCATCGTAGTATTTTTGAACTACTCCAAAAAGAAGGGTGGTTATTGGATCATTTATCAACCCGAGTCTGGTAGACTTTATAATTTATTTATTTTATATTTTTTCGATCGATGTAAGTAAGGTAAAAAAACGCGAATTCCATTATAGAGCCGTATGCAATGCGCAAAAGATGCCTGTACGGTTGTTCAATTAGATCTTTTTTTTATTCTTTATCTCTTCAACTTTCATCATGCGAGATAGAATAAACATTTATGATGTTATATAATCAGGGTAATGATCCATCAACCCGCAAGTTCTTTTTATGAGGCACAGACGGGAGAATTTATCTTGGAAGCGGAAGAATTACTGAAGATGCGCGAAACCCTCACAAGGGTTTATGTACAAAGGACGGGCAAACCCTTATGGGTTGTATCCGAAGACATGGAAAGAGATGTTTTTATGTCAGCAACAGAAGCCCAAGCTCATGGAATTGTTGATCTTGTAGCGACTGGATAAAAAAGAAGAAATAACAAGAATTTCACACGAATTCGTGTTTGGGTATTTTACCTTCTTACTTACCGGATTTAATATTATATTCATTAATCTATTAATATAGAAAGAAAATAATCCACAACCATCCGGTTAAGATCGATCTAAACCAGCCCATATATGTATATGATTCAACATGCCAACTATTAAACAACTTATTAGAAACACAAGACAGCCAATCAAAAATGTCACGAAATCCCCCGCTCTTGGGGGATGTCCTCAGCGACGAGGAACATGTACTAGGGTGTATGTGCGACTCGTTCAGATCATGGGCTAGGACAAAGAAAACAATTGATCCAGTATCAACGATCAGTACCAGCGAATCGGATAGAATGTAAGAACCCCATTCAATATCTAAAAAAAAAAAAGATCTATCCTTATATTATGGTATCAAATGTATGGTTTCCATTGGTGCAAATCACCTCAATTTTAAATTTAAAATGAGAAGGAGTTCTCCATTGATAGCAAATAGTATCCATTAAGCAGGGGAAATACTATTTTAAAAAGCAGTTATGCCTTACTCTTGCAAGAACGGACTAACAGGGTCAGCTACTCGGCGAATCTTCATAATTAAATACCGTTACTGTATAAGTAGATCTCGTTGTGAAAGACCTAGTACTGGATACTTGTGGGTAGAGCCAAAGAGTGTTGAACTGTACAAGTTAACAATAACATTGATTAAATGAAAGAAAGAAGGGCTCCGGTGTATAGAGAGGACCTCACCGTTTAAGAAGTAACCATAGAAACGATGGAACCCACTATATCCATTTATATTTACTACCTTTTTATTTACTATGTGTTTTTGATACCAAGTATCAATACAATTTTTTTCTAGGCATTTTACCTATAAAAAAAAATAGTGGTCGGGAAGGTTATAGTAGCAAAAGCCATTGGAATTTTTTTTTTATACATTGGAAGAATCCGTTTTGTTATTAATAAACTAGGACACAGGAAGGGAATAACTGAAAGAAAGGAAATCCAGTAGTTATTCATCAAAGTTTCATTTATTCAATGACCAGAATTAAACGAGGGTATATAGCTCGAAGACGTAGAACAAAAATTCGTTTATTTACATCAACCTTTCGGGGGGCCCATTCAAGACTTACTCGTACTATTACGCAACAGAAAATAAGAGCTTTGGTTTCGGCTCATCGGGATAGAGGTAGACAAAAGAGAGATTTTCGTCGTTTGTGGATCACTCGGATAAATGCAGTAATTCGCGACAATAAAGTATACTTTAGTTATGGCAGATTAATAAATAATCTGTACAAGAGACAGTTGCTTCTTAATCGTAAAATACTTGCACAAATAGCTATATTAAATAAGAATTGTCTTGATATGATTTCCAACGAGATCATAAAATAAAGAGATTGGAAGGAATCCGTTGGAATAGTTTAAATGGAGTTCCCTGGAGAATGAACTCTGGGAAGGTAGAGTAGAAATTAGTATGATAAAATATGATAGATAAAGTCATCAAAATGAAGAAACAAGTTTAATAAAAAATATTTATTCTTCTCCAATTTTTTTTTCTTTCCTACGATTTGATTCGCTTCGTTCAAATTGTTTCTCATTATTAAGAAAAGGTAACGGAGATAAAATACGAGCTTGTTTTATAGCAATAGTAATTAATCGTTGTTGTTTTAAAGTCAATCTATTCACCCGTCTAGATAATATTTTTCCTTGTTCGCTAATAAATCGACTAATTAAACTCATGTTTCTATAATCAATTCGATCCCCCGATTGGATCGGAGGCAAACGCCTACGAAAAGATCGCTTGGATTTAAGAAAGATTCGCTTGGATTTATCCATGGTTTGTTTATTCCTTATCCTGAAAATACCAACCCTATTTCTTAATTCTACATCATGTTGGATCCGATCGAAATAGGATTTGGTTTGTTTATATTTAAATAATATATGTTATATATATTGTTATATATAATATGTAATTTTTCATCTTCCTTAGAAGACTCACATACGAGCGATCAGTTCGATCTATTTCTTTATCTCCCCATGAATCGTATGTTTGTAACAACAGGGACAAAATTTTCTTAATTCCAATCGACCGGGTGTATTATGTCGATTCTTTTGAGTAATATATCTGGAAATGCCCATTGATTCCTTATTAACACGATTTCGAACACAGCTGTTACATTCCAAAATAACCGTTACTCGTACATCTTTACCCTTGGCCATGAACCTCCTTTGGTTTTTGATTAACTCAATTCTTTAGTTTTCCGATCCGAAGCGAGGGCCGAAAAAGCGAGGGCCGAAAAGAAGCAGGTAACTCGAAATCAAATTATGAAAGAAAGATTTCGTTGCAATCAATATAGTAATAATAAGTAATATAATGATTTCAAACTATATTTAATTTATAATTTAAAATTGCTGTACAGTATTTCATTTTAAATTAATTATCTTGTATGATATTGTTGACCCAACCATAAAATTTTCATTTCCACTCTATTATTAATTATTAATTAAATTTTGGCCTGGGCTCGAGTTCATAGTTTCACTGAGGGCAAAACCTCTTTTCTTTATTTTTTTTTTTATAATAAGTTATAAAAAAAAAATAAAGAAAAAAAGAAGGGAAGGGTAGGGATTAGTTACAGATATTTGATTGTATCTCTAATCTTCTTCCCCCCCTCCCGTATCAATAACTAGAATGAAAAAAAGGGGAATATCAACGCATCCGGAAAAAAACGATTGATCTCTATCAATAAACCTGCTAAAGACCCGAACCATAGAGTACTTACTACCGGTGCCACGGAGAGATATGTTTTTAGATCTCGCATTTTTAAAACCCCTCTTTCTTTTGTAATTTTATTGTAATTTGTAATACATAATGGTAATACATATATGATCAGATGTGTATATGTAGTTAATGACCGACCGCGTGTATTTGTACGCGGAATCCCTAATTCAAATTTAAATGTACAAAATATATTTTACTTTCCTAAATTCCTTAAAAATCTTAATTTTTTATGGTAGGTTTCATATTTATTTCATACTTTACATAACATAATTAAAATAGAAAAAAAAAGTCTTTTACTATATTATATGTTTGTTGTATAATATATGAGACCAAAAAGAAGAAATGACAGGATAATTTGTGTATATCAATGGAGGAAATAAAGGTGTGGAAAACAAGACAGGGATTCTCTACAATGACACTGTAGACCAATTGAAAGGGATGTAGCGCAGTTTGGTAGCGCGTTTGTTTTGGGTACAAAATGTCACGGGTTCAAATCCTGTCATCCCTACCTATTACTTATCTTCTGAGCAGTAACGAGGAATCAATTGAGATCGATTAAAAAAATTGGACATACATAAAAAATATTTTATTTTATGATGGAAGATGGGTTGGGGTTACAAAATATTTATTGTGATTGTGATAATAAAGCGCTCTTAGTTCAGTTCGGTAGAACGTGGGTCTCCAAAACCCGATGTCGTAGG